TTTCTATAAAAAATTATATAGAAAAGTTTTGTATAAATAAGATTCATAGTATCCTTCTTATTATTAATCGCCTAGAACTTGAACAGAAACTAAATCCATTTGATAGAAAAGCATGCGCAAAGCAAATTTATTATTTATTGAACTTAATCAATGAATTTGCTGTAAAATCAACATCAAGTTTAAATTTTAAAAGACCTTTTTTAGTTCCTGAACACGAACAAGTAAGAATTGATTCAGAAGATAGAATCCAAATTTTCAAATTTTTATTTGATGCAGATAGAACTCTTCCCAACGAGAAAACGAAAAAAAAAAAATCTATTGCACTAAAAGAAATCCATAAAAAAGTCCCTCGGTGGTCATACAAATTAATTAACGATTTGGAACAACAGGAGGGAGAAACCGAGGAAAGTGTGGTAGAAGATCATGAGATTCGCTCAAGAAAAGCCAAACGTGTAGTTATTTTTACTGATAACCAACAGAATACTGATACTGATACTTATAATAATACCCAAGAAACTAATAATACGGATCAAACAGACGAAGTAGCTTTGATACGTTATTCACAACAATCAGATTTTCGTCGAGACATAATCAAAGGCTCCGTGCGTGCTCAAAGACGTAAAATAGTTACTTGGAAATTCTTTGAAGCAGATGTGCATTCCCCCCTTTTTTTGGACCGAATAGACAAATCCCCCCTTTTTTCTTTTGATATTTCCGAACGGATAAACCTAATTTTGAGAAATTGTATGTGGACAAACGCAGAACTCAAAATTTCGGATTATAAAGAGAAAACCACAGAAGAAAGTGAGAAAAAAAAAGAAGAGGATAAAAAAGAAGAAGACAAAAGAAAGGAGAAAGTACGTATAGAAATAGCGGAAGCCTGGGATAGTATTTTACTTGCTCAAGTAATAAGAGGTTTTTTGTTAGTAATCCAATCGATTCTTAGAAAATATATTATATTGCCTTCATTGATAATAGTTAAAAATATCGCCCGTATGCTATTATTTCAATTTCCCGAATGGTCCGAGGATTTAAAGGAGTGGAATAGAGAAATGCATGTTAAATGCACCTATAATGGCGTTCAATTATCAGAAAAAGAATTTCCAAAAAACTGGTTAACAGACGGTATTCAGATTAAGATTCTATTTCCGTTTCGTCTGAAACCTTGGCACAGATCTAACCTACGAGCCCCTTATAACGATCCAATGAAAAATAAAGATTCCAAAAATGATTTTTGTTTTTTAACAATTTTTGGAATGGAAGCTGAATTCCCTTTTGATTCTCCCAGAAAACAACTTTCATTTTTTGAACCTATTTTTAAAGAACTCAAAAGAAAAATTTTTAAATTGAAAAAGAAATGCTTTCTAATTCTAAGAATTTTAAAAGAAAAAACAAAATTGTTTATAAATGTTTCAAAAGAAACAAAAAAATGGGTCATTAAAAGCATTCAGTTTTTAAAAGAAATAAAAAAAGAACTCTCAAAAATAAACCCAATTCTCCTGTTTGGATTGAGAAAAAGAAAAGTATATGAATTTGAATTGAGTCAAACTAAAAAAGATTCGATAATCAGTAATTTGATGATTCATGAATCGTCCATTCAAACTATACCTCGGGATTGGACAAATTATTCATTGACAGAAAAAAAAATGCAGGATCTAACTGATAGAACAAACACAATCATAAATCAAATAGAAAAAATAAAAAATGAAAAAAAAAAGGGATTTCTAATTCCAGATCGAAATATTAGTTCTAACAAAATAAGTGATGATGATAAAAGGTTGGAATCACAAAAAAATATTTGGCAGATATTAAAAAGAAAAAATGTTCGATTAATCCGCAAATCACATTCTTTTTTAAAAATTTTCATTGAAAGGATATACATAGATATCTTTCTGTGGATCATTAATATTCCTAGGATCAATACACAACCATTTCTTGAATCAATAAAAAAAATTATTAATAAATACATTACCAATAATGAAACAAATCAAGAAAAAATGGATAAAACAAATCAAAGTTTAATTCACTTTATTTCGACTCTAAAAAAGGCACTTTATAATACTAATATTAGTAATAAGAATTCAAATCATTTTTGTGACTTATCCTACTTTTCACAAGCCTATGTATTTTACAAACTCTCACAAACCCAATTTATTAATTTCTATTTATATAAGTTAAAATCTGTCTTTCAATATAATGGAGCAGCCCTTTTTATTAAAAATGAAATAAAGGATTCTTTTGTTGGAACACAAGAATTGTTTCATTCTCAATTAAAACATAAGAATCGTCAGAAGTCTGGAATGAATCAATGGACAAATTGGTTAAGGAATCATTATCAATATGATATATCTCAGATTAGATGGTCTAGACTAGTAACACAAAAATGGCGAAATAGATTCAATCAACACTGTATGAATCAAAATAAGGATTTATGCAATTCATCTAAAAAAATGAAATTTATCCACTACGAAAAACAAAATAATTTTGAAAAGGCTTCATTACTGAATCAAAAGGAGAGTTTTAAAAAACAATATAGATATGATCGGTTAGCATATAAATCTATTAATTCTGAAGATACGAAGTACTCTTCAATTTATGAATCGCCATTTCACGTAAAAAATAACCAAGAAGTTTTTTCGAATTCCAACACACATAAACGAAAATTATTTAATATGATGGAAGGTATTCCTATTATCCCTATCAATAATGATCTAGTACAAGATGATATTAGAGATATGGAGAAAAATATGGATAGAAAATATTTTGATTGGAGAATTATCCATTTTTGTCTTAGAAAGAAAGTCGATATCGAAGCCTGGATCAATATTGATACTGACAGTAATAAAAAATCTACTAAGGCTAAGCTTAATAATTATAAAATAATTGATAAAATAAAAAAGAAAGATCTTTTTTACCTCACGATTCATCAAGATCAAGAAATCAACCTATCCAATCAAAAAGGGTTTTTGGATTGGATGGGAATGAATGAAGAAATATTAAATCGTCCCATATCAAATCTTGAACATTGGTTCTTCCCAGAATTTTTGATACTTTATAATTTGTATAAAACCAAACCGTGGGTTATACCAATAAAATTACTTCTTTTAGATTCTAATATAAATGAAAACGCTACTGATATTGAAAACAAAAGCATCGCTGGAAATAAAAAAAGAGATCCTTTTATATTCTCCAATGAAAAAAAATCTCTTGAATTAAAAAAACGAAATAAAGGTCAAAAAGAATCCGCGGACCAAGCAAACCTTGAATCCGCTCTTTCAAACCAAGAAAAAGATGTTGAAGAAGATTATATGGGATCGGACATGAAAAAACATAAAAATAAAAAGCAATACAAGAACAATACAAAAGCGGAGTTTTATTTCTTGCTAAAAAGGTATTTGCATTTTCAATTGCGATGGGATGATATTTTAAATAAAAAAATAATCAATAACATTAAAGTATATTGTCTCCTGCTTAGACTGATAAATCCAAGAGAAATAACTATATCCTCTATTCAAAGGGGAGAAATGAGTCTGGATATTCTGATGATTCAGAAAAATTTAACTCTTACAGAATTGATCAAAAGAGGAATTTTTATTATTGAACCAATTCGTCTATCTATAAAAAATGATGGACAATTTATTATGTATCAAACCGTTGGTATTTCATTGGTTCATCAAAGTAAACACCAAATTAATCAAAAATACCGAGAAAAAAACCATGTTGATAAGAATTCTGATGATAAGAATTCTGATAAAGTCATTACCAAATATCAAAAGATGACTGGAAATAGAGATAAAAATAATTATGATTTGTTTGTTCCTGAAAATCTTTTATCACCCAGACTTCGGAGAGAATTTAGAATTCTAATTTGTTTCAATTCTAGGAATAGAAATAATATGCATAAAAATTCAGCATTGGGGAATGGGAATAAGGTAAACAGCCAGGGTTTGGATAAAAGCAAAGGATTAAAAAAAAAACTTATTAAATTAAAGTTATTTCTTTGGCCCAATTATCGATTAGAAGATTTAGCTTGTATGAATCGGTATTGGTTTGATACCAATAACGGCAGTCGTTTCGGTATGGTAAGGATACATATGTATCCGCGATTGAAAATTTATTACTAGTCCATTTTTGCTATATTTCCCATCCCATATCACAGCGGGTCTATGACGACAAAGAGGTGCACACATCCATTGTCTTACATTCCATTCTGATACATGATACTAATTCAATGACCTATCAATTCGATCTAGAAATGAATCAATAAAACCTTCTGATTGTAGGACTAAGTTTTTATCTTTTGGGAGTGCAGAAAACAACCACCCTTTTGTATACCTTTTCAAATGTATACCTTTTCAAATTACATTTGAAAATTAAAATCGGATTGATTCAATTTGATTTAAAAAAATCCAAAATTTATAACGAAATTAAGATTATTGTCTATACCAAACTAAAACGAGTGACATTATTATTACTGATCAATAAATATATCTATCAACAAAAATATCTTAAAAAAAGAGGGGGTTTCATTTTATGGTAAAAAATTCATTCATCTCAGTTATTTCACAAGAAGAAAAAGAAGAAAACAGGGGATCTGTTGAATTTCAAATATTTAGTTTCACCAATAGGATACGAAGACTTACTTCACATTTACAATTACACAAAAAAGACTATTTATCTCAGAGAGGTCTACGTAAAATTCTGGGAAAACGCCAACGACTGCTATCTTATTTGTCAAAGAAAAATAAAATGGGTTATAAAGAATTAATTAATCGGTTGGATATTCGGGAATTAAAAACTCGTTAATTTGAAGAGGCATTTTGAATTATTTGATTTATTAGATCTTGAATTTGAATGAACTTTTTTCATTTTCAGAAATTCATGAAAGAATGAATTAAGGAAAAACCTATGAATATACCAGCTACAAGAAAAGACCTCATGGTAGTCAATATGGGTCCCCACCATCCATCAATGCATGGTGTTCTTCGACTTATCATTACTCTAGATGGTGAAGATGTTATTGACTGTGAACCAATATTGGGTTATTTACACCGAGGGATGGAAAAAATTGCGGAAAACCGAACAATTATACAATATTTGCCTTATGTAACACGTTGGGATTATTTAGCTACTATGTTCACAGAAGCAATAACGGTAAATGGACCGGAACAGCTGGGAAATATTCAAGTACCTAAAAGAGCCAGCTATATCAGAATAATTATGTTGGAGTTGAGTCGTATAGCTTCTCATCTGTTATGGCTCGGTCCTTTTATGGCGGATATTGGTGCACAGACTCCCTTTTTCTATATTTTCAGAGAAAGAGAATTAGTATATGATCTATTCGAAGCTGCCACCGGTATGAGAATGATGCATAATTATTTTCGGATCGGGGGAGTAGCGGCTGATCTACCCCATGGCTGGATAGATAAATGTTTGGATTTCTGCAATTATTTTTTAACAAGGGTTGCTGAATATCAACAACTTATTACACGCAATCCCATTTTTTTAGAACGAGTCGAGGGGGTAGGCATTATTGGTCGAGAGGAAGTAATAAATTGGGGTTTATCGGGACCAATGCTGCGAGCGTCCGGAATACAATGGGATCTTCGTAAAGTTGATCAGTATGAGTGTTACGACGAATTTGATTGGGAAGTACAGTGGCAAAAAGAAGGAGATTCATTGGCTCGTTATCTAGTCCGAATTGGTGAAATGATAGAATCCATAAAAATTATTCAACAGGCTCTCGAAGGAATTCCGGGGGGACCATATGAGAATTTAGAAATCCGATACTTTGATAGAGAAGGGAATCCAGAATGGAATGATTTTGAATATCGCTTTATTAGTAAAAAACCTTCTCCTACATTTGAATTGCCGAAACAAGAACTTTATGTGAGAGTCGAAGCCCCAAAAGGAGAATTGGGGATTTTTCTGATAGGGGATCGGAGTGGTTTTCCTTGGAGATGGAAAATTAGACCGCCGGGTTTTATCAATTTGCAAATTCTTCCTCAGTTAGTTAAAAGAATGAAATTGGCTGATATTATGACAATACTAGGTAGTATAGATATCATTATGGGAGAAGTTGATCGTTGAAATGATAATTGATACACCAGAAGTACAAGATATCGATTCTTTTTCTAGATTGGAATTTTTAAAAGAGGTCTATGGAATTATATGGTTATTTATTCCTATTTTGACTCTTGTATTGGGAATCACAATAGGCGTACTGGTAATTGTATGGTTAGAAAGAGAAATATCCGCGGGAATACAACAACGTATTGGACCTGAATACGCCGGCCCTTTGGGAGTTCTTCAAGCTCTAGCAGATGGGACAAAACTTCTTTTCAAAGAAAATCTTTTTCCATCTAGAGGGGATACTCGTTTATTCAGTATCGGTCCATCCATAGCAGTTATATCAATTTTAGTAAGCTATTTAGTAGTTCCGTTTGGTTATCGCCTTGTTTTAGCGGATCTCAATATTGGTGTTTTTTTATGGATTGCCATTTCAAGTATTGCTCCCATTGGACTTCTTATGTCAGGATACGGGTCAAATAATAAATATTCCTTTTTAGGTGGTCTACGAGCTGCTGCTCAATCGATTAGTTATGAAATACCATTAACTTTATGTGTGTTATCCATATCTCTACGTGCGATTCGTTGATATATAGACATAAGCTTTTCTTTATTCTTTCTTTCTAGGAAAGTGGTGGAATGAATTGAGTAGAGTAGATATCTTCATTTTTTTTTTATTAATTATTCGGATTTCGGATTGAAGAATTAAACCAAATAGTTATATGAGTGAAAAAAAACAGCTTATATATAATATATAAATAAGTATAAATAAGATAATTTAGAATATATAAATTCGCAGTAAAAATATTGAGTCTCATTTTCCATGTATAAGAGTTAAAGAGTTAAGCGGAAATAAACATAAGAAACCGTTTACCCCAAGATTGGTTAATTAGTCATCCTGACTTGAAGCGGGCTCAAAAGATCCACCGTATTGAGTTTTCACTATTATTTGTATGTATTACCATACACGTATTATCATAACGGGGGGTTGAACAAAAACGAGTGGATGGTTAGAAACACCAAGATATGAAACGGATTTGTAATGGAAATGGAGATTATGTAAATTATCCAAAAGAGCATTTTGACATAATATACAAACTAAAGAATACTAATTGGGGCTTAAAGTTGGTAGAAATTATTAGGCAGTACTCCCCAAGGCACGATTCCAATCCAGAGTATGCTCCTATCCACCGATTAAATACATAACTATTGGGAACGAAAAAACCCTTTACTTTATTTTGTAAGCCCTCTTTTTCTCAGAAATAGAAAGAAGAATAGGAACGAAAAAAAAAAAAAAAGAGAAAGAAACCCAATTCCAATAAAAAAAATCTTTTTTATCTTTTTCCATATCCATATTCATATATATAGAATTTGTATCATAATTCATGAATTAATATGGAATTTTTTTTTAAGTGAAAAAGATGGGTTATT